TAAATATTTGCCAAAAATGTATGATCCCCTCTTGAAGGGGGCCTATCGCGGAAGAATCAAAGAAATGTTTTTACCCTCTAAAACTTCCATAGAAAATTTAATAAAGACAGTTGGTATAAATCGGATTCATAGTATTCTTACTGATTACCAACAATTTGAACAGAAAGGGGGTCTGTTTGATAAAAAAAAATTATCAACAGAAATTTACAAATTTTTACCTTTAGCTGGTGAATTTGATATAGAACAAAAATCAAACTTAACTTTGAAAAGTCTTTCTTTATTTTCAGATCAAGAACAAAACAAAATAGATTTTGAAAAAGAAAATAACAATTTGAAATTGTTATTTAATGTTACTCAAAGACACTCCAATGGTCAAAAAATTCAAAAAGAATCGGGTGGCCTAAAAAAAATAAGCAAAAAACTCCCTCGATGGTCATACAACTTAATAACTGAGTTAGAACAACAATCGGGAGAATATCAAGAAAACATGCCCATCGAGCATCAAATTCGTTCAAGAAAAGCCAAACGTGTAGTTATTTTTAGTGATAACAAGGAAACCGCTGATCCTAATACTACGGATACTCATACTCCGGACCAACAAAATGAGGCAGCTTTGATCCGCTATTCGCAACAGTCGGATTTCCGAAGAGGAATAATTAAAGGTTCTGTACGTGCCCAAAGGCGTAAACTTGTTATTTGGGAACTATTTCAAGCAAATGCACACTCTCCCCTTTTTTTGGACAGGATACAAAAATCTCCCCTTTTTTCGTTTGATATATCCGGACCCATTAAACATTTTTTTAAAAGTTGGATACGAAATGATGTCGAATTTGAAATTCTGGAGTATACAGAAGAAGACAAAAAAAAGGAAGAGAAAAAAGAGAAGGACAAAAAAGAAGATAAGAAAAGAAATGAACAAGCACGGATAGAGATAGCAGAAGCCTGGGATACCATTCCATTTGCCCAAGTAATAAGGGGTTGCATGTTAATAACACAATCGATTCTTAGAAAATATATTTTTTTACCTTTTTACATAATAGTCAAAAATATTGGACGTATCCTATTATTGCAAATTCCCGAATGGTCTGAAGATCTACAGGAATGGAATCGAGAAATGCATATTAAATGTACCTATAATGGTGTTCAATTATCAGAAACCGAATTTCCAAAAAATTGGTTGACAGACGGTATTCAGATAAAAATCCTATTTCCTTTTTGTCTGAAACCTTGGCACAGATCTAAACTAGGATCTTCTGGTAGATATTTAAAGAAAAAACAAAAAGCATCTTTTTATTTTTTAACAGTTTTGGGAATGGAAACTACGCTCCCTTTTGGATCTCCCCGAAAAGGATCTTCCCTTTTTGACTTTTTTGAACCTGTTATTAGGCAACTAGAAAGAAAACTTGTAAAATGGAAAAAGGTATATTTTCTAGCTCTAAAAGTTTTAAAGGAAAAAACAAAATTGTTTCTAACAATTTCAAAAGAAACAAAACGATGGTTTGTCGAAAATTTTTTATTTATAAAAAGACTAATAAAAGAGCTTTCCAAAGTAAATCCAATTAGATTATTGGGATTAAGAAAAATATATGATTCGAATGAAAGTACAGCTAAAAAAAATTCTATAATCAGCAATGAGATAATTGATGAATCCTTTAATCAAATTCAATTTCCACATTGGACAAATTCTTCACTAACAGAAAAAAAAAAGAAGAATATCACTAATAGAACAAGCACAATCAGAAATGAAATAGAAACAATTACAAAAGCGAAAACAAAAATAAACCCGGGAATTTATATTAGTCCTAACAAAAGAAGTTCTAATACCGAGAGATTCGAATTTTCCAAATCGTTTTGGAAAATATTAAAAAAAAAAAATGACCGATTAATCTCGAAATTTGATTCTTTTCTAAAAATTTTCGTCGAAAAAATATACATAGAGATTCTTTTATTTATCATTAATATTCCCGGAATCAATACACAATCTTTTTTTGAATCAAAAAAAAAAATTAGGGATACGAAAACAAATTACAAAAAAATTAATAAACAAAATCACAATACAATTTACTTTATTTCGAGTATAAAAAAATCAATTGCTAATATTAACAATAAGACAAATTCACATCTTTTTTGTGACTTATCCTATTTGTCTCAAGCATATGTATTTTATAAATTATCACAAACTCAAGCTATTAACTTTAACTTGTATAAATTAAGGTCCGTTTTTGATTATCCCGGGACGTATTTTTTTCTTAAGACTGAAATAAAAGACTTTTTCGAAAGACAAGGATTAATTGATTCTGAATTAAATCGTAAGAAACTTACGAATTATGCAATGGATCAATGGAAAGGATGGTTAAAAGAACATTATCAATATGATTTATCCCCAATTAGATGGTCTAAATTGATATCAGCAAAATGGCGAAATAGAATTAAGCAACATAATATGATTCAAAATCAAAATTACAAATCGAATCTATATGAAAAGGATCAATTAATTCATTCCAAAAAACAAAAAGATTCCAAAGTATATTTATTATATATATTGAATCAAAAAGATAATTTTCAAAAAAACGCTAGGTATGACCTTTTGTCATATAAATATATTAATTATAGGGGAAACTCATTTATTTATGAATCACCCTTTGAACGAAAGGTAAATAAGACCCCAGAATTTTTTTCTAATTCTAACACACATAAACAGAACCCTTTTAATAGATTAGAAAATACGCCTATCAATCATTATCTGGATCTGGGAAGGAGCGATGTTAGATATAGAAAAACCGATTATGATAGAAAATATTTTAATTGGAAAATGATCAATTTTTATCTTATAAAAAAAGTTGATATTGAAACTTGGTTCAAGATGAATACCAGGAGTAATCAAAATAATCAAATTGATAATAAGAATTATCAAATAAGTGATAAAAACGGCCTTTTTTATCTTACACTTTTGAAAAATTCAAATCCGAAAATAAACTCTCGAAGTCCAAAAATCCCTTTTTTGGATTGGATGGGAATGAATGAAGAAATACTAAATCGCTCCATCTCAGGTTTGGAACTTTGGTTCTTTCCAGAATTCCTACTACTTTATAATCTATATAAAACGAAACCGTGGGTTATCCCAAGCAAAGTATTTATTTGCAATTTAAATCTAAATGAAAATGTTGTTAGTGAAAATAAAAACATCGCTGGAAAAGAATGTGTTATATCATCAAATAAAAACATAAAGAATAAAAAGCTAAATCAAAAGGAAAAGGAACTAGCCGCAAGACTAGGAGATCGTAGATCAGACGCACAAAAAAATCAAGGGAATCTTGGATCCTTTCTCCGAAGAAAACAAAAACAGCAGATTGAAGAAGATTATACAGTATCAGAGCTAAAAAAGGGTAAAAAGCAAAAACAATACAAAAGTAAGACAGAAGCAGAACTAGCTTTGTTTCTGAAACGTTATCTTCTTTTTCAATTTCGGTGGAGCAATTCTTTAAATCAAAGAATGATCGATAATATCAAAATATATTGTCTCTTGCTTAGACTGAAAAATCCAAGAAAAATTACTATATCTTCGATTCAAAGAAGAGAAATGAGTTTGGATATAATGCTGATTCAGAAGAATTTAAGTCTTGCAGAATTGATGAAAAGGGGAGTATTGGTTATCGAACCGGCCCGGCTGTCTGTAAAAAATGATGGGCAATTTCTTATGTATAAAACCTTAGGTATTTCGTTGGTTCATACAAGTAAGCAGCAAACTAATCAAGGATATCGAGAAGAAGAATATGTTGATACAAATCATTTTGATTTACTTGTTCCTGAAAATATTTTATCGTCCAGACGCCGTAGAAAGTTCAGAATTCTAATTTGTTTCAATTCAAAGACTAAAAATAGGAATCTTCTTAATATACCTTCATTATTTTGGACCAAGAACAACTGTAGGCAATTGTTGGACAAAGAGAAAGATCTTGATAAAGATAAAAATGAATTAATTAAGTTAAAGTTTTTTCTTTGGCCTAATTATCGATTAGAAGATTTAGCTTGTCTGAATCGCTATTGGTTTGATACCACTAACGGTAGCCGTTTCAGTATTTTAAGGATACATCTGTATCCGTGGTTGAAAAGTCATTGATAGTACATTTTTCGTATATATGCTCTAGGATAGGGGGTATATAAAAGGAAACAGATTCAAACATGACCTGTCTTACATCCCATTCAAATATAGATACTAAAATCAATAACGTATCAATTAGACCTAGAAATCAATTACCAGAATCTTATTCATTTTAAGGCTAAATTATGCCCTTTTCTGAATGGAAAAATGTACCACATTTCTGTATTCCTCTATCTGAATCAAATTGAATTTAAAACTGGATTGATTAATATGAATTGATAAACGTAGGAGTTAATAAAGAAATTCACGCATATACTGCATTAAAATTAATAACATTATTATTACTCATTGGTAAAATACATATCCGTAAGGTGGGAAGGGAGAATTTTTTATGCTAAAAAATACACTCATTTTGGAAGACGAAAACAGAGGTTCTGTTGAATTTCAAGTATTCTTGTTTACTAATAAGATCCAGAGACTTACTTCACATTTGGAACTGCACAAAAAAGACTATTTATCTCAGAGAGGTTTACGAAAAATATTGGGAAAACGTCAACGACTGTTAGCTTATTTGGCAAAAAAAAATACAGTACGTTATAAAGAATTAATTGGTAAGTTGAATATTCGAGAGATAAAAACTCGTTAATTGCAAAAGCCGCTGCTTTTAAATTTTTAGTACTTAGTTTATTTGGTTAAATTTTTGAATTTTGATTAATTTCTTTTAACTTTCAGCAATTCATGGAAGAATGAATCATTAAAAAACTTATGAATGTACCAGCTACAAGAAAAGACTTAATGAGAGTCAATATGGGACCTCACCACCCATCAATGCATGGTGTTCTTCGACTCATCGTTACTCTAGATGGCGAAGATGTTATTGACTGTGAACCAATATTAGGTTATTTACACAGAGGGATGGAGAAAATTGCTGAAAATCGAACAATTATACAATATTTGCCCTATGTAACTCGATGGGATTATTTAGCTACTATGTTCACAGAAGCAATAACCGTAAACGGGCCTGAACAATTAGGCAATATTCAAGTACCTAAAAGAGCTAGCTATATCCGAGTCATTATGTTGGAGTTGAGTCGGATAGCTTCTCATTTGTTATGGCTTGGCCCTTTTATGGCAGATATTGGCGCACAGACGCCTTTCTTCTATATTTTTCGAGAAAGAGAATTGATATATGACCTATTCGAAGCTGCTACCGGTATGCGAATGATGCATAATTTTTTTCGTATCGGAGGAGTAGCTGCGGATCTTCCTTATGGATGGATAGATAAATGTTTGGATTTTTGCGATTACTTTTTAACAGGGGTTACTGAATATCAAAAGCTTATTACACGTAATCCTATTTTTTTAAAACGAGTTGAGGGCATAGGGGTTGTTGCCGGGGAAGAAGCACTAAATTGGGGTTTATCCGGACCGATGCTACGAGCTTCCGGAATACAATGGGATCTTCGTAAAGTTGATCATTATGAGTGTTACTACGAATTGGATTGGGAAGTTCAATGGCAAAAAGAGGGCGATTCATTAGCTCGTTATTTAGTACGAATCGCCGAAATGACAGAATCCGTAAAAATTATACAACAGGCTCTGGAAGGAATTCCGGGAGGACCATATGAAAATTTGGAAATCCGCCGCTTTGATAGAGTAAAAGATCCCGAATGGAATGATTTTGAATATCGGTTTATTAGTAAAAAACCTTCTCCAGCCTTTGAATTGTCTAAACAAGAACTTTATGTTAGAGTCGAAGCCCCAAAGGGAGAATTGGGAATTTTTTTGATAGGAGATCCAGGCGTTTTTCCATGGAGATGGAAAATTCGTCCACCGGGATTTATCAATTTGCAAATTCTTCCTCAGTTAGTTAAAAGAATGAAATTGGCTGATATTATGACAATACTAGGTAGTATAGATATCATTATGGGAGAAGTTGATCGTTAAAATGATTAAAACGATAATGGATACAACTGAAATACAAGCTATTAATCCCTTTTCCAGATTGGAATCCTTAAAAGTGATCGATGGGATCCTATGGATACTTGTCCCTATTTTTGGTCTTGTATTAGGAATCACAATAGGTGTACTCGTGATTGTTTGGTTAGAAAGAGAGATATCTGCAGGGATACAACAACGTATTGGACCTGAATACGCCGGCCCTTTAGGAATTCTTCAAGCTCTAGCGGATGGTGTAAAACTACTTTTCAAAGAAAATCTTCTTCCATCTAGGGGAGATGCCCGTTTATTCAGTATCGGACCATCCATAGCAGTCATATCCATTTTACTAAGCTATTCAGTAATTCCGTTCGGCTATCACTTTGTTCTATCTGATCTTACTATTGGTGTTTTTTTATGGATCGCCATTTCAAGCGTTGCTCCTGTTGGACTTCTTATGTCGGGATATGGCTCAAATAATAAATATTCCTTTTTAGGTGGTCTAAGGGCTACTGCTCAATCAATTAGTTATGAAATACCATTAACTCTGTGTGTATTATCAATATCTCTACGTGTGACTCGCTGAAACACAAAATTTCCTCTCTATTTTTTTTTCTTAAGCTTACAAATGTACAGTTTTCATTTTTTTTCATTTCAGTATTTTTTATTTTGGTTGATGGCTTAAAGCAGATAGTTATATGGGTGAACGAAACGGCTTAAAAATTTGCAGTAAAAAAGGTTAAGTCTCATTTCCTACGTACAAGGATTAATTAAACATAAGCAGTAGAGACTGTTTACCCCAAGATTCGCTACTTAGGCATGATGACTTGAAGCGGGTTTAAAAGACCAATTCCGCGGGATTTTAATTTTATTATCTATTACGACAGGTCTATTACCCTAAGGGTAGATTGAACAAAAATGAGTGGATGATTAGGAAGACTAAAATACACAAAGGGTTCGTAAAGAGTTGGTAATGTAAATTTGGTAAGTTACCAAAAAGGCGATTTCTGTATATAAAAAGAAATTCAATTGGGGCTTTAGGTTGGTAGAAACACTCAAGAAGTATTCCCCACAATTTCGATTCAAAGTATGCTCCTATTCACTGATTAAGTAAATAACTATCACGAACGAGATAATCTTTTATTTTGGTTAAAGTTAAAGCCCCTTTTATGAGTTATGAAGAAAGGAGAATAGGAATGGAATAAAGAAGAATAAGTACAAAAAAGGGTTTTTTTTTGATTCTTTTTCATATATATATATATATTTTAGTTCTAAAGAGAGAACTCTTGTCATGAGTTCTGAATTAGAATGTAAGGTCTAATTCTTTTTCGTAAATTGAAAAAAAAAAATAGGTTGAAATATCTATGCACTATTGTTATAAAAATATTCTAAACAGTCTTTTATTCAAAGATTAGATTATTGATCAACAAAAAACTGAAATTTTTATGATTAAAAAAAGA